TCCTTTTATCCCCCGTTGATTAATAACAAAACGAATTATTCCGATATATAAAATATAAATTCCAATGGCTTTTGCTACTATGACCTTCCCAACCACGATTCTTTATTCCTTCCAGTCCAGTTACCTGGAAATAAGAAATTCTAGCAATATTAAATAAATAAAAGAAAAAAAAAAATAGTGGGTTCCATCGTTTCTATGGTTACTTCGTAAACGGCGAGGTCCTCTCTATACACCGGAGCCTCTTCTTTCATTTAATCAAATGGTATTGTGAACTTGTATAGTTCACTCTCTTTGGCTCTACCAATCAATTATACAGTAATTGCTCTTTTCACAAAAAAAGCTATCCATACAGTGACGGTATTTAATTATGAAAGTTGGCTAGGTAGCTGACCTTGTTAGTCCGTTCTTTCAAAAATAGAAACATAACCTTTTTACTTCTTATAGTACTATTTCCTCCGCTTAATGGATAACTAGTTGCTACCAATGGGGAATTGCTTTTCATCTCAAATTGAGGTGATTGGATTTGCACCAATGGAAACCATAAATTTCAATTTCATACACAAAAATATAGGTATATGATAGATCTTTATTTTTAGATAGTAACTGGCTTTTCCACTCTATCTATCCTATTCATTGGTACTAGTGATCGGTACTGGAAAAGTTATTTCATTTGTTTTTGTTCGAACTCATGATCTAAACGAGTCGCACATACACCCTAGTACATGTTCCCCGACGCTGAGGACATCCTCGAAGCGCAGGGGATTTCGTGATATTTCTTATTGGCTGTCTTGTGTTTCTAATAAGTTGTTTAATTGTCGGCATATCATACATATATAATAAAATAGGTTGGTTTAGATCGATCTTAACCTGATGATTGATGATTATGAATTATTTCCGTTCAATATCAAATCACGGAAAATTCGAATTATGGTTTGAAACGGAATCATGTATTTACACGAAATCCCCAGTATTTTCATTTTCGACCGCTACAAGATCAACAATGCCATGAGCTTGGGCTTCTGTTGCTGACATAAAAACATCCCTTTCCATGTCTTCGGATATAACCCATAAAGGGTTACCTGTTCTTTGTACATAAACCTTTGTTAGGGTTTCGCGAAGTTTTAGTAGTTCTTCCGCTTCCAGGATAAATTCCCCTGCTTGCGCCTCATAAAAAGAACTAGCAGGTTGGTGAATCATAACCCTGATAATATTGATATAACATCATGCATGAACGGTTCTTCTATCTCGCACGATTGGGCTAAAATAAGGGAAAAAAAAACAAGAAGAAAAAAAAAACAAATAGAATTGAACAGCCGTACAGGCATCTTTTTTGCATTGCATACGGCTCTGCAATGGAATTTCCTTTTTCCTCCTTTCTATTCTATCGAAGAAAAAAAAATAGAATCCAGCCGATCCGGATCGTTGAATGATCCATTTACCACCCTTTCTTTCGTATTGTAGTGTAGGAGTCAAAAAATACTATGATGGTTCTGTTGCTTTCTATATTTATCTCGTCTGTGATTTAGCAATCCCAAAGTTTCTTTTTGATACGATTATATCAAATCAAATAAGGAAAAATGATCTTTTTTTTTTTCATTTTCATACTCTTTCTTTCGTAACATAAATACCAAAAGGAGACTTCTGGTGTGGAAGAAAAATGATTTGTGACGCTGAAATGTATTCCCGACACAAAAGATCAAATCGGAAATAACCTTTGTTTCATACTACTATCTCGATACAAAATCTCGTGTTAGGGAAAACAATAATAGTTTGTTCATATCGAATTCGAAGTGCCATGCTATTATTACCTATTATATTATTCATATTTGATACGGCGAAGGCATAGTCTTCTTCTTTTTTTTTTCAAATAAAAACTCATTGGCGCCAAGCGTGAGGGAATGCTAGACGTTTGGTAATTTCTCCTCCGACCAGAATGAAAGATCCCATTGAAGCAGCTAATCCCATGCATATTGTATGTACATCGGGCGAAACAAATTGCATAGTATCATAAATGGCTATTCCTGGTATTACCCACCCGCCGGGCGAGTTTATAAACAAATAAAGATCCTTAGTCTCATCTTCTATACTGAGATATACCATGAGACCAACAAGTTGATTTGAGATCTCGCTATCAACTTCTTGGCCTAAAAAAAGTAATCTTTCTCGATAAAGTCGGTTGATTAGGATAAAATTGTATCCCTTTTGAACCGTACGTGCATCTTTGGATGCATACGGTTCAAAAAAATTGCGAAAAAAGAATCAATGTGTCGATTCCAATCCTATCTCTTTTTTTTTGTAACAGATTTTTTTTCTAATGAAAATAAAGGGGTTTTTCTTCCATTTTTCAAAAAAAAAAACATGAGTTTTGGCCCCTCCTTTCCCTAAAAAAAAGAATTTATTGAACTTATTTATTGAATTAACCTTTATTGATGTATTGTTTCGTCGAGATTCAAATCACGATGTCATTTTCTTGTTCTTGAATGGGTCCTTTCAATTCTTTTAGGTTTCTGTTCTACTCCGGGAAAAGATCTATCCGAATTCTATTTGCACATATAGAACAAATGATCTCAGTACCACTTCTTTTTGCTACGACTTTTTTTCAATTCGTTTATTTCATGCCTCTCCAAAACTATTCGATGTATTCATCATACTGGTTGGTATGGCAGTTTGAGATCGCCCCCTATAATTAAGTATAAGAATCGTCTATGCTACAAGTAGTAATTGTATATATATTACTATTACCAATTTGGTATTTTCTGAACGGAGCCTGGATACTTGATTTTTTTAACCCAAGTCAACCATAAATTCTTTTAATTGATAATATTGATCCTCAATAGAAATTAATCTAATTTCACTTCACGCTCCAAATGATTGATTCTTCAATCAATACAATATTTCTTGGGCGAAACAGAGGATATCTCGATCGGGGGAGAAAACAGGTAAATCCCATATGACCCAATATGTCTGACAAGTCGCACTATACGTCAACCCAAACTGCATCTTCCTCTCCAGGACTCCGAAAAGGTACTTTTGGAACACCAATAGGCATTAAATTAAAGAAAAAATTAAGTACTATACTTCACTTTAATATGGAAACGTACGAATGAGTTTTTGGAAAGTTTTTAGAGAAAGACAGAATAAATACAAATTTTAATGAAGGGATCGATCGTTCGAATAATAAAGAGGTATCCGTGCATTCGTTCCCATAAAATGGGACTAATGCTCCCATTGCGTATTGGTACTTATCGGGTATAGAATAGATTTGCTTCTCTTTGTTCTTACTAAAAGAATTCTTCCGTTATTTTTAACGGAATAGAATAAATAGTAACCTTTTCTCATACAGAATCCGCTGAAAAGTAATAGTATATTCCAATGCGATAAAGTTACATAGTGTCTATTTTTCCTTGATAAAGGGGTATTTCCATGGGTTTGCCTTGGTATCGTGTTCATACTGTCGTATTGAATGATCCCGGTCGATTGCTTTCTGTCCATATAATGCATACGGCTCTAGTTTCGGGTTGGGCCGGTTCGATGGCTCTATACGAATTAGCGGTTTTTGATCCCTCTGACCCCGTTCTTGATCCAATGTGGAGACAAGGTATGTTCGTTATACCCTTCATGACTCGTTTAGGAATAACCAATTCGTGGGGTGGTTGGAGTATTTCAGGAGGAACTATAACGAATCCGGGTATTTGGAGTTATGAAGGCGTGGCAGGGGCACATATTGTGTTTTCCGGCTTGTGCTTTTTGGCGGCCATCTGGCATTGGGTGTATTGGGACCTAGAAATATTCTGTGATGAACGTACAGGAAAGCCCTCTTTGGACTTGCCCAAGATCTTTGGAATTCATTTATTTCTCTCAGGGTTGGCTTGCTTTGGCTTTGGCGCATTTCATGTAACAGGCTTATATGGTCCTGGAATATGGGTGTCCGATCCTTATGGACTAACTGGAAAAGTCCAATCTGTAAGTCCAGCGTGGGGTGCGGAAGGTTTTGATCCTTTTGTTCCAGGAGGAATCGCTTCTCATCATATTGCAGCAGGTACACTGGGTATATTAGCGGGCCTATTCCATCTTAGTGTCCGTCCGCCTCAACGTCTATACAAAGGATTACGTATGGGCAATATTGAAACTGTACTTTCTAGTAGTATCGCTGCTGTTTTTTTCGCAGCTTTTGTTGTTGCTGGAACTATGTGGTATGGTTCAGCAACTACCCCAATCGAGTTATTTGGTCCCACTCGTTATCAGTGGGATCAGGGATACTTCCAGCAAGAAATATATCGAAGAGTTGGTGCCGGACTAGCCGAGAATCTGAGTTTATCGGAAGCTTGGTCTAAAATTCCCGAAAAATTAGCTTTTTATGATTACATTGGTAATAATCCGGCAAAAGGGGGATTATTCAGAGCGGGCTCGATGGACAGCGGGGATGGAATAGCTGTTGGATGGTTAGGGCACCCCGTCTTTAGAGATAAAGAAGGGCGCGAGCTTTTTGTACGTCGTATGCCTACTTTTTTTGAAACATTCCCGGTAGTTTTAGTGGATGGAGATGGAATTGTGAGGGCAGATGTTCCTTTTCGAAGGGCAGAATCAAAGTATAGTGTTGAACAAGTAGGTGTAACCGTTGAGTTCTATGGTGGCGAACTCAATGGAGTCAGTTATAGCGATCCTGCTACTGTGAAAAAGTATGCTCGACGTGCACAATTAGGTGAAATTTTTGAATTAGATCGGGCTACTTTGAAATCCGATGGTGTTTTTCGTAGCAGTCCAAGGGGTTGGTTCACTTTTGGGCATGCTTCGTTTGCTTTGCTTTTCTTTTTCGGACACATTTGGCATGGCGCTAGAACCTTGTTCAGAGATGTTTTTGCTGGTATTGATCCAGATTTGGATGCACAAGTGGAATTTGGAGCATTCCAAAAACTCGGGGATCCAACTACAAGGAGACAAGTAGTTTGATACAAGATTGCTCTGGTATCTTTCGCCTCTATTTTTTTTTTCGAATAGGGTACCCGAAAAATATAGACTTGAATCACCTTTTTTCTTTGATTCTTTCCCTTTTTTATTTTTTATATGGTATGGTAAATGATCCCACCCAAACGAATAGGCGTGAAAGCTATAATTGTAAACCACGGTCGAATCTATGGAAGCATTGGTTTATACATTCCTTTTAGTCTCGACTTTAGGGATAATTTTTTTCGCTATCTTTTTTCGGGAACCGCCTAAGGTTCCGACTAAAAAATGATTTTTCATTATATCAATTGAAGTAATGAAGTAATGAGCCTCCCATATCGGGAGGCTCATTACTTCAACTAGTCCCCGTGTTCTTCGAATGGATCTCTTAGTTGTTGAGAGGGTTGCCCAAAAGCGGTATATAAGGCGTACCCCGTAAAGCTTACAAGTAAACCAGATATGAAGATGGCGACTAGGGTTGCTGTTTCCATTTTTAGATAATTTCAAGATCACAATGGATCCACGATAAGATCGTTTATTTACAACTACAACGGAATGGTATACAAAGTCAACAGATCTCAACCAATGATTAAATAGGATTTATGGCTACACAAACCGTTGAGGGTAGTTCTAGATCTAGGCCAAGACAAACTACCGTAGGGAGTTTATTGAAACCATTGAATTCGGAATATGGTAAAGTAGCTCCGGGCTGGGGGACTACACCACTTATGGGAGTCGCAATGGCTTTATTTGCGATATTCCTATCTATTATTTTGGAAATTTATAATTCTTCCGTTTTACTGGATGGAATTTCAATGAGTTAGGTTCATAAGAACTATGAAGCCCTAGTTTTTCAATCAAAAAAAATGACTTAAGACTCGGATTTATAGACCATTTTGGTAGTTCGACTGTGGAATTTCTTTGTTTCGGTATTTCCGGAATATGAGCGTGTGACTTGTTATAATTGATCCTATTGATAATACAGAGAATGGTCCTGTCATCTCTATCAAGATGATTCTACTCCGTCGGATATTTATTCTAATATCTGGAACACGGAATATATAGAATAGATCAAGAAAAGAAATATTTGAACTATGATTCATACTCACTATTCAGACCGCGCAACCGGACTCAAAAAAAAATTTCAGATGGGTATTTCCTATCCTAAATCAAACGATTTTTCTTTCTTTAGATCTTGGGGTGAGTCATTACATCCACTCATTAAATAAGTGATGATCAAACGGTTTTTACTCAGAGAACCTTTGAATTTAGCTTGGGGCTAAATCATCGTGGTTTTAGTATGAATCTGAGGTTTTAATTGATTCATAGGGTCTCAACAAGAGAATTCCTATCATTATCATATAGTAAAACAAGAGTCGATCCGCATTACGCACAAAAAAAACAACAAATTAAATAACAAACAAAAATAGGAAAGAGAAGACTCAAGAGGCCTGTAACGATCAACATAAAGAAAGACGAATGAGCTAACTTGATATTTTTTGGCATTATCATCACAAAGAAAAGATTCCGGATTTTTTTTTACTTCCTATTTTCGGGACAAATCGGGTCAAATTAAGTGGCTAAGAAGTTTTGAACTTCCTATATTACATATCCGTTGAAATTCGTATTTGTGTGTTTCTGTTTGAGCCGTACGAGATGAAATTCTCATATACGGTTCTCGGAGGGGGAGTCCCTTTGGATTACCTATCTCAATAAAGTATATGATTGGTTCGAGGAACGTCTCGAGATTCAAGCGATTGCAGATGATATAACTAGTAAATATGTTCCTCCTCATGTCAACATATTTTATTGTCTAGGGGGTATTACACTTACTTGTTTTTTAGTACAAGTAGCTACGGGTTTTGCTATGACTTTTTACTATCGTCCAACCGTTACGGAGGCTTTTTCCTCTGTTCAATACATAATGACTGAGGCCAACTTCGGTTGGTTAATTCGATCAGTTCATCGATGGTCAGCAAGTATGATGGTTCTAATGATGATTCTGCACGTATTTCGTGTGTATCTTACAGGCGGGTTTAAAAAACCCCGTGAATTAACTTGGGTTACAGGTGTGGTTCTGGCTGTATTGACGGCATCTTTTGGTGTAACTGGTTATTCCTTACCTCGGGACCAAATTGGTTATTGGGCAGTCAAAATCGTGACAGGCGTACCTGAAGCTATTCCTGTAATAGGATCGCCTTTGGTAGAGTTATTACGTGGAAGTGCTAGTGTGGGCCAATCTACCTTGACCCGTTTTTATAGTTTACACACTTTTGTATTGCCTCTTCTTACTGCTGTATTTATGTTAATGCACTTCCTAATGATACGTAAACAAGGTATTTCGGGTCCTTTATAGCTTTCTAGAGTATAGAGAAGATAGATCATAAATATTTGGAATTTTTCATATATCGTATCGGGGAGGATCGATAGTATTTCATTGCTACAAATATGGATTATTGAAAAAATAAGACATGTTATTTGGATACTTCTCTTCAACTCCGAAGTATTGTATTTTTTATTTGATACGAATAGTTGAAGTGAATTCTCCGAAGAGAG